TTTGGGAATCACTCTTGCGTGATTTTTATGTTTAATTTGTTGTTGCTAGTACGTAATTTGGGTTTAGTTAGGCTTTTCTTTTGTGTTATTGGGATAGAATTGTGGTTTGTTGGGTTTCTCTCGCGTACGTATGTATATTAATATGAGATTGATTCCAAATACATTAGACTATTTGAAGTATCATTGATTATCCTTAGTGATTTATACAAACAATACAATCTTATTTAAATGCAATTAACAGTATAGCGGGTATAGCTACCTAATAGGGAGAGTGAAGGTATAAACTATTCAACACTTATGTTAATACAATCGTATCCATATCTCGTATTATTTATTAAAGATAAGCAATTTTATTATTATGACATAATAAAAATGGAATTGTTAAGAGAATGAAAAGTTATCATTAAATATATTTAGTGTTAATTTTTCATCTTATATGCATAAATTTTTACTTGAAAGTAGGATTTATGTATTTTTGAATCTACTAGATCAACAAATCCTAAACTTATCTTGTAAGTTAAAAAAAAGATAAGTTTAGGATTTGTTGATCTAGTAGATTCGAGGAAAGTTACACTCTTGCGTGATTTTTATGTTTAATTTGTTGTTGCTCTTACTTGGTTATTATTTGATTTCTTGTTCCTGCTCCATTTTTGGTTTGTTGTACAGTTGAGTTAGAGTTGTATGTGAGTGTTGGGGTCTGTCAGTTTTTTCTCGCGTGCTAGTGAGGTTTTTTACTGCCTGGGCTAAAAAACTTTGTTACGTGGGCATTCTCTATTTTGTCATTGCTTTGTTGTTGCTCTTACTTGGTTATTATTTGATTTCTTGTTCCTGCTCCATTTTTGGTTTGTTGTATTATTGAGGAGTTTTATTCTTGCTCGTTCGTTCATTGTTTTACTCGCTCTATATGTAAGTTTGTGCGTGATTGTCCTATTGGTTCTAGATGGTCTGGTGGGTTGTATTGGTGGTTTAATTCTCATTAGTTATTGTTATTTATCAAGTGTTCTTGTAATTAGTGATGTATTTTAGTTTCGGTTAAATTTTGTGCCAGCAGCCGCGGTTATACCTTGGATGCAGTTGAACGTGTTTGGTTTGTGGTAGTTATATGTTTAGATTGTTTAGGTTTTAAATTGGGAGGTTGGCTGGGTGAAATTTTTATCTTTGTTGTTTTCCTTTTTTTTGTTTGGAGGCTATGAAATTCTTTTTTTAGACTAGGATTAGATACCCTATTATTTTAGAATGTTAATTTTTTTTGCTTGAGTAGTATTAGGTATGTTCTTGAAACTTAAAGAATTTGGCGGTATCTTATTCCGTTCAGAGGAATCTGTCTCGTTATCGATAGTCCGCGTTGGACCTTACTTAGTTGCTATGGTTTGTATACCGCCGTTTATTGATTATGCTTTTAGGGTTTATTAATTTTCTGGTTTCTTTATTTTGATTTATTTCAGGTCAAGGTGCAGCTTGTTTCTAAGTGTTATTGATGGATTACATTGTTCTTTGTTGTTTGGATTATTGGTTGGATTATTAGTATGAAATTGGATTTGATTGTAATGTCTTGTAGATTGTTTTCGTGATATGGGTTCTAAGATATGTACACATCGCCCGTCGCTCTCGTTTGTTGTTAATGAGATAAGTCGTAACAAAGTGGTTGTACCGGAAGGTGTGGCTGGAGTGATTTACGGGCCATTTCTGTTAGTTGAGGTTTCATTTACGCTGAATTTTTTGTCGTGCAATTCGGCATGGTCTGATTATTTGTTGTCTTGTTGTTATTTTTAGTTGTTTTATGGTTTGTTATTGGTAAAATATTATTTTGTTGTTGTACTTTCTTTTGATTTAATTTTTTTGCGATAGTTTATTTGTACTGTGATGGGTTGATTTATTTTATTTTTGGAAGTAGGCTTTATTTGTCGTACCTTGTGTATCAGGGTTTATTGAATTTTATTATTTATTTTTATTTCCCGATTTTAAAAGAGTTAGTGGTTTATTTTAGTTACTGTTTCATTAGTATTAGTAATAGGTTGCTGGTAGTGAAATGTTATTCGTTTTTAGTGGTTTCTGGTTTTTCAAGAAATGAATTTAATTCATGCGTCTTGTTTAGATTTTTATTGTTTTTTATTTGTCTTTATTGGGCGTTAAGATTGAGGGGGATTAGCTCCTTATTTTATTTTTATAATTTTTGTTTTTATTTAATTTTGTGGATTTTATAGTGATTTTCGATTTGATTATGTTAAAATTTTATTTTTTTCTTTTGTTATTTAATTTTATTTAATTTTTTTATTGGAATGTTTTCTTTATTTTTTATTGGATTGTAATTATTGTGGAATTAGTAAATCTGTTTGTTGTGTTGTTTATATTTTTGTTTAATTTCTTTTGAGGAATTAGGCAAAATTTTTGTGTCCGCCTGTTTAACAAAAACATCTTTTCTTGTTAGTTTTTGAAGTATGGCCTGCCCGCTGACTTGAGTGTTGAAGGGCCGCGGTATTTTGACCGTGCAAAGGTAGCATAATCATTAGTTCTTTAATTGTGATCTGGAATGAATGGCTTGACGAGGCACAAGCTGTCTTAATGTTGAATGTTTTATTGAATTTGGTTTTTGAGTTAAAATTCTTAGATGTTTTTGTGGGACGAGAAGACCCTATAGAGTTTAACATTTGGTTTATTTGTTTGTTTGTTGTTTGTTTGTTTTATTGGTGAGTGGACTTTTTGTTTTGTTGGGGTGATGGGAGGGATATAATTAACTCCTCTTGATTTTGGTTATATTGATTTATATTTATTTGATCCATTTATTTTGATTATAAGATTAAATTACCTTAGGGATAACAGCGTTATCTTCCTTGAGAGTTCTTATCGGCAGGGAGGTTTGCGACCTCGATGTTGGATTAAGGTGAATTTTTGGTGTAGGGGCTGAAAGTTATTATTGGGTCTGTTCGACCTTTAAAATCTTACATGATCTGAGTTCAAACCGGCGTGAGCCAGGTTGGTTTCTATCTATAAATGTAATTTTATACCTTAGTACGAGAGGACCAGGTATTTGGAATAATTTTGTTGTTGTTGAGTTTTATTAACTGGCTATTTTGGCAGATAAGTGCGCTGGATTTAGAATCTATTAATGTGAAGTTTATTTTACAAGTAGTATTTGTTATGTTGGGATTATTTTCTATTGTTGTGTTTTTGTTGTTGGTTATTTTTGTTTTAGTTGGGGTGGCATTTCTTACTCTTTTAGAACGTAGGGTTTTAGGTTATATTCATATTCGTAAGGGCCCCAATAAGGTTGGGTTTGTTGGTATTCTTCAGCCTTTTAGAGATGCTATCAGGTTGTTCTCTAGGGAGCAGTATTTTCCTCTGGTTTCTAATTATTTGGTTTATTATTTTTCTCCTGTGTTTGCTTTATTTCTTTCTTTGTTGATTTGGTTATTGGTTCCTTATTTAAGAGGTTTCATTTCTTTTGAGTTGGGTTTATTGTTTTTTCTGGCCTGTACTAGACTTGGTGTTTATACTGTTATGATTGCTGGTTGGTCATCTAATTCTGGTTATTCTTTGTTAGGTGGGCTTCGTGCTTTGGCTCAGACTATCTCTTATGAAGTTAGATTGGCTTTTATTTTGTTTTCTTTTGTTGTTTTAGTTTGTAGTTATAATTTAGTATATTTTTATTTGTTTCAGACTTATGTTTGGTTGATTTTCTTTTCTTTTCCTTTGTCTTTTGTTTGGTTTATTTCCTGTTTGGCGGAGTCTAATCGTACTCCTTTTGATTTTGCTGAGGGGGAATCGGAGTTGGTTTCTGGCTTTAATATTGAGTATGGTGGTGGTGGTTTTTCGTTGATTTTTTTGGCTGAGTATGCTAGTATTCTTTTTATGAGATTGTTGTTCTGTATTATTTTTTTAGGTAGTGATCTTTATTCCGTGTTTTTTTATGTTAAGTTGACTTTTTTATCTTTTTTGTTTATTTGGGTTCGTGGTACTTTGCCTCGGTTTCGTTATGATAAGTTGATGTATTTGGCTTGGAAAAGTTTTTTGCCTCTTTCTTTAAATTATCTTTTGTTTTTTATTGGTGTTAGGCTTTTGGTCTTTTCTTTGTTGTAAGTGTATTAATTTAGGCATAAAGTTAATAGAAGGCTTGAACTTCTCTCATAGTGGTTTCAAGGCACTAGGCTTTTCTTATTGCTTATTTAACTAGTTTATTGTTTTGTCTCATAGTCTTGTTGTTGCTGGATTTATGATATAGTATAGGAAGTATACTACTGTTAGGATTTGTCCAGTTAGGATGTATGGGTCTTCTACTGGTCGTGCTCCGATTCAGGTAAGTAGGATTACTGTGTTTGTTATTGTTCAGAATATTGCCTGGTTTATTGGGTAGAATTGTGTTCCTCGGAACTTTGATTTATTGGTTGGTATGATGAATAGGATTGCGATTGATATTACTAGTGCAATGACTCCTCCTAGTTTATTTGGGATTGATCGTAGGATTGCGTATGCAAATAGGAAATATCATTCTGGTTGGATGTGTACTGGTGTAACTAGTGGGTTGGCTGGTGTGAAGTTGTCTGGGTCTCCTAGGAGGTATGGTTCTTTTAGTGTTAATATTGATAGTAGTATGATTATGATTGCAAATCCTAGGATGTCTTTTACTGTGAAGTATGGGTGGAATGGGATTTTATCTGTGTTTTTATTTAATCCTAGTGGGTTATTGGATCCTGTTTGGTGTAGGAATAGTAGGTGGACTAGGGTTATTGCTGCGATTGCAAATGGTATTAGGAAGTGTAGTGCGAAAAATCGTGTTAGTGTTGCGTTGTCTACAGCGAATCCTCCTCATACTCATTGAACTAGTTCTTTTCCTATGTATGGTACTGCTGATAGTAGATTTGTAATTACTGTTGCTCCTCAGAATGATATTTGTCCTCATGGAAGTACATATCCTATAAAGGCTGTCGCTATAGTTAGGAATAGAATTGCTACTCCTACGGATCATGTGTGTACAAATTTGTATGATCCATAGTATATGTTTCGTCCGATGTGTATGTAGATACATACGAAGAATAATGATGCTCCGTTTGCGTGTAGTGTTCGTAATAGTCATCCATAGTTTACGTCTCGACAAATGTGTCTTACTCTGGAAAATGCGGTATTGATGTCTGGGCAATAATGTATGGCTAGGAATAGTCCTGTTAGGATTTGTGTTATTAGACAAATTCCTAGTAATGATCCAAAGTTTCATCATCCTCTAATTGTTGATGGTGTTGGTAGGTCTACTAGGGCGTTGTTTGCAATTTTGATAAGGGGGTGTTTATTTCGTATGGGTTTGTTCATTAGTTTATGTGTCGTAGTGGTCCTCTTGAAATGTTGATAATGTTTACTACTACGATTAGGGTGAGTAGTATATATATTACTAGTAGGATGGTTATTGCTCCTGTATTTTGGTTGTATATCATTGTTGTTGTTAATGTAATTTCGTTCTCTATTGTCGTGTTGTGTATATTTATCTCTTTGTTGTTTATTTGGTCTGGTATAATGTATGTTAGTGTTGGTGATGTTATTAGTGCGATTAGGATTATTTTGTTGGATGGTGAGAATATTTCGTTTGATGCTAGTCTTGTTATGTATATAAATAGCACTAGTATCCCTCCAATTATGATTATAAAAAGGATGTATGAGAATCAGAATCTTTTGTATATGGTTCCTCTGATTAGGCATGTTATTATGGTTTGTATGAGTAGTATTATCCCTATGGCTAGTGGGTGTTTTATTTGTGTGAATATTATTCTCGTTATCATTCTTATTGATATAATTAGTTTTGTTATATCAGGGGGTATTTTATTTAAAATATTAGTTTTGGGGATTAATGAAATGGCGTTGTGTCTTTCCTCTGAAGTTTTAAAAGTTTATTCCTTATTTTTGGTTTACAAGACCAATATTTTTATTAAATTATTAAAACTTAATGTCAATGTGGTTTTATCTTTTTTTTCTTTATTTTTGTGGTATTTGGGCTTTTTCTTCTGGCCGTAAACACTTGTTGGTTACTTTGTTGAGATTGGAGTTTGTTGTATTGGTTTTGTATCTTTCGGTTTACTTTTATTTGTGTGGCTTTAATTATAGTTTATTTTTTGTTGTTTACTTTTTGATTTTTTCTGTTTGTGAAGGGTCGTTGGGTCTGTCAGTTTTGGTATCTATAATTCGTAGTCATGGTAATGATTATTTTCGTTCTTATAGAGTTCTTCAATGTTAAAGTTTCTTTGTTTTTTGTTGTTTTTGATCCCTCTTTGTGTGTCTTGTTCTTGGTGATTGGTTTGTTCTTTGTTGTTTTTGATTTCTTTTTTATATTTTTTTTCTTTCCCTTATTTTTTTTGTTGGGGTGGCTTGGGTTATTTTTTTGGTTGTGATGTAATTTCTTATGGTCTTGTTCTTTTAAGTTTGTGGATTTGTGTTCTTATGATTTTGGCTAGAGAGTCTGTTCTTCGTTCGAACTATTTTCCTGGGTTTTTTCTTTTTGTTATTGTTTTTCTTGTTACTATGTTGTATTGTACTTTTAGAAGAATTGGTTTGCTTTCATTTTATATTTTTTTTGAAAGTAGACTTATTCCTACTTTGTTTCTTATTTTGGGTTGGGGGTATCAGCCGGAGCGTATTCAGGCTGGTGTTTATTTGTTGTTCTATACTTTGTTAGCGTCTCTTCCTTTGTTGGTTGGCATTTTGTATATTTATAGTTCATTAGGTTCGTTATGTTTATTTTTGTTTCGTGGGGGTATTGTTGGTGGTTTATTTTATGTTTGTATGGTTTTGGCCTTTTTGGTTAGGATGCCTATATTTTTAGTTCATTTGTGGCTTCCTAGGGCTCATGTTGAGGCTCCTGTTTCTGGATCAATGATTTTGGCTGGTGTTTTGTTGAAGCTTGGTGGTTATGGGTTGCTTCGTGTATTCCCTATTTTGTCCAGGTTTGGCTTTGGGTTTGGTATTGTTTGGCTGGTATTGGGTTTAGTTGGTGGTTTGTTGGTCAGTTTATTTTGTATACGGCAGACTGATTTAAAGTCATTGATTGCTTATTCTTCTGTGGCTCATATGGGTATAGTTATTGGTGGTATTATGACTATGAATTATTGGGGAGTGTGTAGATCTTTTGCTTTAATGATTGCTCATGGGCTATGCTCTTCTGGTCTTTTTTGTCTTTCCAATATTTCTTATGAGCGGTTTGGTAGTCGTAGATTGTTAGTTAATAGGGGTTTGATGAACCTTATGCCTAGTATGGCTATGTGGTGATTTTTATTGAGTGCTTGTAATATGGCTGCTCCCCCTTCTCTTAATCTTCTCGGTGAGATTGGTTTATTGAGTAGTTTGGTATCGTGGTCTTGGTATATTATGTTTATTTTGGTTTTTTTGTCTTTTTTTAGAGCGGCTTACACTCTTTATATGTACTCTTATAGTCAGCATGGTTCTATCTTTTCTGGTCTTTATTCTTGTTCGTTGGGATATGTTCGTGAATTTTTGTTGTTGTTTTTGCATTGGTTTCCGTTAAATTTGGTTATTTTGAGGGTTGATTTTGCTATTTTTTGGGTGTAAGATGATATTTTTAGTCTAAATAGTTTAATTTAAAATGCTGATTTGTGGTGTCGGTGATGTGATTGGTTGCTTTGGACTGTGATACCTATTTCTATTTGTTTTTCTAGATTTGTTTTTTTGTTTTTCTTGGGTTGATTTTGCTGTTTTTTGGGTGTGTATTTTGTTTTGTCTGATTTGGTTTATTTTGTTGATTGGATGATTGTTAGATTGAATGGGAGATCTGTTGTGATGACCTTTTTATTTGACTGGATGTCTTTATTGTTTATGGGCTTTGTTTTCATTATTTCATCTCTTGTTATTTTGTATAGTGATGATTATATGTTTGGTGATTTGAATATTTTTCGGTTTATTTCGTTGGTTTTAATGTTTGTAGTTTCTATAATGTTTTTAATTGTTAGTCCTAATATTATTAGAATCTTGTTGGGTTGGGATGGTTTAGGTTTGGTTTCTTATCTTTTGGTAATTTATTATCAGAATGTGAGGTCTTATGGTGCTGGTATGTTGACAGTTTTGTCTAATCGTATTGGTGATGTGGCTTTATTGATGGTTATTGCTTGAATACTTAATTTTGGTAGTTGGAGATTTATTTATTATTTGGATTTTTTGTATGGTTCTGTTGAGATGGAGTTAATTTCTTTTCTTGTTGTTTTGGCGGCTATGACTAGGAGAGCTCAAATTCCTTTTTCTTCTTGGTTGCCTGCGGCTATGGCTGCTCCTACTCCTGTGTCTGCTTTGGTTCATTCTTCTACGTTGGTTACTGCTGGTGTTTACTTGTTGATTCGTTTTAGTCCTTCTTTTGGTTATCTGTTGAATGTTATTTTGTTGTTGATTTCTGGGTTGACTATATTTATGGCGGGTCTCGGAGCTAATTTTGAGTATGACTTGAAAAGGATTATTGCTTTGTCTACTTTAAGACAGTTGGGTCTTATAATTATGACTATTTCTATTGGTCTTTCTGGGTTGGCCTTCTTTCATTTATTGACTCATGCTTTATTTAAGGCTTTGTTGTTTATGTGTGCTGGGGGTGTAATTCATTCTATGGGGGATTCTCAAGATATTCGTTTTATGGGGGGTATGTCTATTTATATACCTTTCACTTCTTCTTGTTTAATGGTTTCTAATTTTGCTTTGTGTGGGATACCTTTCTTGGCTGGTTTTTATTCTAAGGATTTTATTTTGGAGATGTTCTCTATGAGATATGTAAATGTTTTTGGGTTTATTTTATTGTTTGTTTCTACGGGTTTGACAGTTTGTTATTCTTTTCGTTTATTTTATTTTGTTTTGTGTGGTGATTTTAATTTTGTCTCTTTTTGTTCTATGGTTGAAACTAATTATAATATGGTTGTGGGTATAATTGGTTTATTGATTATGTCTGTTCTTGGTGGTAGTTCATTAATGTGATTGATTTGTCCTACTCCTTCTGTTGTTTGTTTACCTTATTATTTGAGGTTTCTTACTTTTTTTGTGGTGTTGTTGGGAGGTTGGCTGGGATATGAAGTTTCTAGTTTTAGTTTTGGTGATTATTTGTTTTCTATTTATTATTACGGTGTTTCTTCATTTTCTGGTTCTATGTGGTTTATACCATTTTTTTCTACTTATGGTGTTTCTTTCGGCCCTTTGGGATTTGGTTATGATTCAATGAGGGTTTTTGATTCTGGTTGGATAGAATATTTTGGTGGTCAGGGTTTGTACTGGGTTCTTTTTAATCTTGGTAGGGTTAATCAATGGGTTCAGTATAGTAGTTTGAGGGTGTTTCTGGTCTTTTTTGTTATGTGAGTTGTTATTTTGTTGTTTTTATTATCTTTTTACTTGAATAGCTTAATTGTTTAGAGCGCGACGCTGAAGATGTCGATGAGGTTTTATAACCTTTAAGTGGTTGCGGTTATTATTTATAAAAGTTGGACTTTATCTTTACAGTGAAAATGTAATGTTTTCTTAAACTATATAAATAGAAGTGTAAACGGATTTTAACCGCTATAGTGATAAGTTAGCAGCATTCACTTTTTCTTTCACTTCTTTAACTGGAATTCTTTGATTCATTTATATTATTAACAATAATATACCTCTGTTTTGGTTTCAGTTAAGTTGGATAGTGAGGATAGGTTAATTGCTATCTATGATCAGGTCGAAACTGATTGCAAAATGTTGCTTCTCACTTTATTTTGAGGCTAGCTGCTTGCAGCACTTTTTGAATGCAACTCAAATGTTATTGTTAACTATAGTCCCTTTCTTGAGTTATTTTCTTCATTCTAGTGATCCCTGATTTCATTCGTGGTATAGTCCAATAATTAAGATTAGTAGGAATATGAATCTAATTAGTGCTCATGATTTTATTCTTGATGTTGTTATGGTGATTGGTATTGGTAGTAGTAGCGCGATTTCTACATCGAAGATTATGAAGATTACTGCAATTAGGAAGAATCGTGATGAGAATGGTAGTCGTGCTGAGTTTTTGGGGTCGAATCCACACTCGAAGGGTGATCTTTTTTCTCGGTCTTCATTACTTTTTTTTGAGATTAGGGTGGTTAGGTATATTACTGCTGTTGATAGAATTATTGTGATTGTTGTTGCTGTTACGGTTATTATTATTACTTATCTTGTTTTCACAAATTTCTTGATTGGAAGTCAAGTATACTTTTTACTTGTATTAGGTAAGCAGAGTTTTATCTTCCTCATCAGTAGATTGAGATGTATAGGAATAGTCATACTACGTCTACGAAGTGTCAATATCATGCTGCTGCTTCAAAACCGAAGTGGTGGTTTGATGAGAAGTGTAGGGCTGCTTGTCGTAGTAGACATGTAGTTAAGAATGTTGTTCCGATGATTACATGTAGTCCATGGAATCCTGTTGCTATAAAGAAGGTTGATCCGTAGGCGGAGTCTGCAATTGTGAATGGGGCTTCAATATATTCATAGGCTTGTAGTGCAGTAAAGTAGATTCCTAGTAGGACTGTGAAGAATAGTCCTTGTGTTGCCTGTCTGAAGTTATTTTCTAATAGTCTGTGATGTGCTCATGTTACGGTTACGCCTGAAGCGAGTAGGATTGCGGTATTTAGTAGTGGAACTTGTAGTGGGTTGAATGGTTGAATTCCTGTGGGTGGTCATGTTGATCCTAATTCAATTGTTGGTGATAGGCTGCTGTGGAAGAATGCTCAGAAGAATGATGCGAAGAATAATACTTCTGAGATGATGAATAAAATTATTCCTCATCGTAATCCCCTTGTTACTATTTTTGTGTGGAGTCCTTGATATGTTCCTTCTCGGGTAATATCTCGTCATCATTGAATTATGGTTAGTACAGTGATTACGGTTCCTACTCCTAGTAGGCTGTTGTCGTATTGGTGGAATCATTTGATTAGTCCTATTAATGTGACTATCGCTCCAATTGCTCCGGTGAGTGGTCAAGGTCTTTTGTTTACTATATGGAATGGGTGATTTTCGTGATTTGACATTAATTTACTTCTCTAGAATATAGTGTTCTTAGAATTGCGAATACATATGATTGGATAATGGCTACCGCTGCTTCTAGGATTAATAATAGGATTTGTGCTGTGATTAGGATAGTTAGTAGAGTGTGACTTATTGCAGGTCCATTATTTCCCAGTAGGGTAAGTAGTAAATGTCCAGCAATTATGTTTGCTGTTAATCGTACGGCTAGGGTTCCTGGTCGAATTAGGTTTCTGATGGTTTCAATAATAACCATGAATGGTATTAATATTGTTGGTGTTCCCTGTGGCACTAGGTGTTCGAATATATGGTTTGTATTTTTAATTCATCCAAATAGTATAAATCTTACCCATAAAGGTAGTGCTAGTGTGAGTGTGAGAGTTAGGTGGCTTGTTCTAGTGAATACATATGGGAATAGTCCTAGGAAATTATTTATTAGGATTATTAGGAATAGTGAGGTAAAGATGAATGAGTTTCCTTTGTTTTGTTCCCCTCTTCTTAGGATTGTTTTTATTTCTTTGTGAAGTTTATTTATTAATAATCTGATTATTATGTTGTTTCGTGATGGGATCAGTCAAATTCTTGTTGGGATTAGTAGTAGTCCTAAGGTTGTTCTTGTTCAGTTTAGTGGAAGTCTATTGATTTCTGTAGTTGGATCAAAGATTGAGAATAGATTTCTTATCATTTTCAGTTTATTTTGTTTACGTTGATGGTTCTGGTGCTTTTAGTTGTTGTGTTTGGGGATTGTGTAAAGTAGTTTATGATGTTGAATATTAGGAATGTTGTTAAGAATGTGATGTACAGTGTTATTCATTCTATTGGTATTATTTGAGGTATAAAAGGATATCATTATTGATTATTTCAGTTTGACATTCTGATGTTATATAATTAACTAATCCTTTCATCAGAGATAGTTGCTAGGTTATCATGAGGTGGTTTAAGAGACCATTACTTGCTTTCAGTCATCTGATGACTCTCTTAGTTTTGAAACTCAGTTAATAAAGTATTTTGCTGGTACTCTTTCAATTGTGATGGGTATGAATCTGTGGTTTGCTCCGCAAATCTCTGAGCATTGTCCATATAGGATACCAGGACGACTGATTGAGAATCTTGTTTGATTTAGTCGTCCTGGTGTGGCGTCTGTTTTTACCCCTAGTCTTGGAATTGTTCATGAGTGTAGGACGTCTGCTGCTGTAACGATTAGTCGAATTGGTGAATTGATTGGTAGGACGATTCGGTTGTCCGTGTCTAGTAGTCGGAATGTTCTTTCTTGTTGTTCTTCTTGGGGGATTATGTATGAGTCGAATTCTAATTTTGTAAAGTCTGAATATTCATATCTTCAGTATCATTGGTGTCCGACAGCTTTTAGTGTTAGCGTTGGGTTGTGAACTTCATCTATTAGGTATAGGAGTCGTAGTGATGGTATGGCGATAAATACAAGGATGATTGCTGGTGCAATGGTTCATGTGGTTTCAATCATTTGTCCTTCTAGTATGAATCGTCTGGTTTGTTTATTTCGGATTAAGGTGACCATTATGTATGATACGGTTGTGGTGATTATTAGTATAATTATTAGAACATGGTCGTGGAAGAAGACTAATTGTTCTATAATGGGGGATGCTCCATCTTGTAGTCTTATGTTTAATCATGTTGTCATTGTTTTAGTTCTAATGAAAGTCTTGGACTTTATATTTGGAGCTTAAATCCAATGCACTTGTCTGCCACATTAGATTTTGGTTTAATTAGTTATTGGTTAGTGAGATGGTTGGTAGTTCTGAGTATCTGTGTTCTGCCGGTGGGAAGTTTTGTAATCATTCAATTGAGTTTCTTGTTTGTGTTGGGAATAAAATTTGTCGGTTTGATGAGATTCTTTCTCAGATGATGAATAGGAATATTATTACTCTTACGAATGAAATTGTTGATCCTATTGATGAAATGATATTTCAAGTTGTGTAGGCATCTGGGTAATCTGAATATCGTCGTGGTATGCCAGCTAGTCCTAGAAAATGTTGTGGGAAGAATGTTATGTTTACTCCTGTAAATATAACGGCGAATTGTGCCTTTAGTCACTTAGGATTTATTGTAAGTCCAGTAAATAGGGGGAATCATTGAATGAACCCTGCTATAATTGCGAATACTGCTCCTATTGATAGTACGTAGTGGAAGTGGGCAACTACATAGTAGGTGTCGTGTAGGATGATGTCAATTGATGAGTTTGCAAGTACTACTCCTGTTAGTCCTCCTATTGTGAATAGGAATACAAATCCTATGGCCCATAGGCATGTAGCTCTATATGTTAATTGTGATCCGTATATTGTTGCTAATCATCTAAAGATTTTGATTCCTGTTGGTACTGCAATAATTATTGTTGCTGATGTGAAGTATGCTCGTGTATCAACATCTATTCCTACTGTGAATATGTGGTGTGCTCATACTACAAATCCCAGTAATCCGATTGCTAGTATGGCAAAGATTATTCCTAAGTTTCCAAATGCTTCCTTCTTTCCTCTTTCATGGCAGATGATGTGGGAGATTATACCAAATCCTGGTAGGATTAGAATGTAGACTTCAGGGTGTCCGAAGAATCAAAATAAGTGTTGATATAGGATTGGGTCTCCTCCTCCTGCAGGGTCGAAGAATGATGTATTTAGGTTACGGTCGGTTAGTAGTATAGTGATTGCTCCTGCTAATACTGGTAGTGATAGTAACAGCAGTAATGCTGTGATGGCAACTGATCATACAAATAGTGGAATTCGTTCAGGTTTTATACTCTTTGGTTTTATGTTGATTGTCGTTGAAATGAAGTTTACTGCTCCTAGGATTGATGATACACCTGCTAAGTGTAGGGAAAAGATGGCTAAGTCTACAGATGCTCCGGCGTGTGCAATTCCTCTTGCTAGAGGGGGATATACTGTTCATCCTGTCCCCGCTCCACTTTCTACTGCTCTACTTGCAAGTAGGAGTGTTAGTGATGGTGGGAGTAGTCAGAATCTCATGTTGTTTATTCGTGGGAATGCCATATCTGGTGCCCCAAGCATTAGGGGTACTAGTCAGTTTCCGAATCCTCCAATTAGGATAGGCATGACTATGAAGAAGATTATAACAAATGCGTGGGCTGTAACAATGACGTTGTAAATTTGGTCGTCTCCAATTAAAGATCCTGGTTGCCCTAACTCTGTTCGGATAAGTATTCTAAGGGATGTTCCTACTATACCTGATCATGCACCAAATACGAAGTATAATGTTCCAATATCCTTGTGGTTAGTTGAGAAGAATCATCGGTTAAAAATTAGTGGGATGGCTGAGACAAATTAGTAGGCGATAGGCTGTAAATCTATTTAGGGGCGTTGACGTTGCTCTTCCACTATTGTGGCTTTAGCCTTGTATTCATTTAGTGATGACAGAATGCAATTCTGTAGGGGTAGGTATAAGGCTTACCAAGGCCTAAAGGTGAGCCCCTTATTTATAGCTTTGAAGGTTATTAGTTTAGTTTAACTTAAGGCCTTTATTTTTAGTTTGTTCCAATGATGATTGTGCATAGCACTGCTCCTGTTAGTGAGATTGATGATAGGATTATCGCTCTTACGTTTTTGGTTGTCCTGTTTTTGTGTGACTGGCTATTTCATTTTGGTTCTGTGTTTAGGATTATAAATCTTGAATAGGAGATTTTTAGGTAGTAATATAGTGTGATTAGTGATATGATTACTATCATAGTTGCTATGGGTATTAGTTTGTTTATAGTTATTGCTTGAATGATAAATCATTTTGGTAAAAATCCTAGGAATGGAGGGAGCCCCCCTAGGGAGAGTAGTGATGTAAATATTATGAATTTCATTAATTTGGCTTCCTTGTTTGTTATTATGGTTTGGTTGATGAATGATACTCTGGATAGCTTAATAACTGATAGCACTGTTAGAACCAGTGTGGAGTAAATTACGAAGTATATTGTTCATATGTTGTCTCCTGTAATTATTGCTATTAGTATTCAACCGGTGTGGTTGATAGATGAGTACGTTAGGATTTTTCGTATTGATGTTTGGTTGAGGCCTCCAATTGCTCCCACGATTGTTGATGCTAGGATAATTATTAACATAAAGGGGTTGATTTCAATCAGGTATGATATTAATATCATGGGTGCGGCCTTTTGGATGGTTATTAGTAGGCCGCAATTTTCTCATCTTAGTCCTTCTATGACTCCTGGGAACCACCAGTGAAATGGCGCTGCTCCTCTTTTTAAGAGTAGAGGTGTGCAGACAATTATTGGCGTGTATGGGGTTCCTACGTTCGTGAATGTGAACAGATCTTCCGTTACTGTTTTTATTACTACTATGAATAGCAGAGTTGCTGAAGCTAATACTTGAACGATAAAGTATTTTAGTGATGCTTCTGTGTTGTATATGTTTTTGATGTTAGATATCAGTGGAATAAATGATATTAAATTTACTTCCAGACCTATTCATGCGCCAATTCATGAGTTGGACGATACAGACACTAACATACCTCTTACTAAGGTGATTAGTAATAGGATTTTGGTTGAGTTACTGGGCATTAGAGAAGAGAGTGTGTAACTCTATTTATGGGGTATGAACCCATTAGCTTTGGCTTAGCTTACTTTTCTAAGTTGAGTTTTTATTTTCTATACATCTTGGTGTATGGTGCACGGTGGCTTTTGATGCTTGGTGGTGACAGTTTAATTCTGTCGGATGTAATGAAGGTAGTTTGTGCTACATGTTTTATCCTATCACGATAGTCCTTTAATCAGGCTCATCATT